TGAATTGAAAAAACTCAATAATTCGAAATTTACCCTTGACAGCGGTATATGTTGTATATGTATATCCTAGATGTGAAAATATTCGAAATTCCATCATGAAAGGGTAAAAGAATAGGCTAGAATAAATCTATATACTAAATAGGAACTAAGTCCCAGTTCGATAAAAATAATGAATCATAAAAAAAAAGAAAGTTTCGAGTTCGGGTTCGGTTTCCGTCGATAATATAGAAAGGATTGCCTATAATGATAAGCAAATACTTTCTCAGGATTTTTGGTCAGTGGATTGAAATTGAATAGAATAATTCAAAAAAAGTAAACAATTGAATTGGATTCGTTTGGATGGTACTAACAAAATGGATTGCTAACTCCTATTTCTTATTTAATTAATCGATCAATTTGCTATCGGACATTTTTTTTTGGATTCGAAAATTTTCGAAAAAAATTTCGACATACTTTAACTATCTATATATTATGACAATCAATCCTACTACTTCGGGTCCTGGAGTTTCCACACTTGAAAAAGAAAACCTGGGGCGTATCGCTCAAATTATTGGTCCGGTACTGGACGTAGCTTTTCCTCCGGGCAAGATGCCGAATATTTACAACGCTTTAGTAGTTAAGGGTCGAGATACTAGTGGTCAACCAATTAATGTGACTTGCGAGGTACAACAATTATTAGGAAATAATCGAGTTAGGGCTGTAGCTATGAGTGCTACAGATGGTCTAACGCGAGGAATGGAAGTTATTGACACAGGAGCTCCTTTAAGCGTTCCAGTCGGCGGAGCAACTCTTGGACGAATTTTTAACGTGCTTGGGGAGCCTGTTGATAATTTAGGTCCTGTAGATACTCGTACAACATCTCCTATTCATAGATCTGCGCCCGCCTTTACACAGTTAGATACAAAACTATCTATTTTTGAAACAGGAATTAAAGTGGTAGATCTTTTAGCCCCCTATCGCCGCGGAGGAAAAATCGGATTATTTGGAGGAGCGGGAGTGGGTAAAACCGTACTCATTATGGAATTGATCAACAACATTGCAAAAGCTCATGGGGGCGTATCCGTATTTGGCGGAGTAGGCGAACGTACTCGTGAAGGAAACGATCTTTACATGGAAATGAAAGAATCCGGAGTTATCAACGAACAAAATATTGCAGAATCAAAGGTGGCTTTAGTCTATGGGCAAATGAATGAACCGCCAGGGGCTCGTATGAGAGTTGGGTTGACTGCCCTAACTATGGCGGAATATTTCCGAGATGTTAATGAACAAGACGTACTTCTATTTATTGACAATATCTTCCGTTTCGTTCAAGCGGGATCGGAAGTATCTGCTTTATTGGGTAGAATGCCTTCTGCTGTGGGCTATCAACCTACTCTTAGTACTGAAATGGGCTCGTTACAGGAAAGAATTACTTCTACAAAAGAAGGGTCCATAACTTCGATTCAAGCAGTTTATGTACCTGCAGACGATTTGACCGATCCCGCCCCTGCCACAACATTTGCACATTTAGATGCTACTACCGTACTATCAAGAGGATTGGCCGCCAAAGGGATCTATCCAGCGGTGGATCCCTTAGATTCAACGTCAACTATGCTCCAACCTAGGATTGTTGGCGAGGAACATTATGAAATTGCGCAAAGAGTTAAGGAAACTTTACAACGTTACAAAGAACTTCAGGACATTATAGCTATTCTCGGGTTGGACGAATTATCTGAGGAAGATCGTTTAACTGTAGCAAGAGCTCGAAAAATTGAGCGTTTCTTATCCCAACCTTTTTTCGTAGCCGAAGTATTTACAGGCTCGCCAGGAAAATATGTTGGTTTAGCAGAAACAATTAGAGGGTTTCAATTGATCCTTTCCGGGGAATTAGATGGTCTTCCTGAGCAGGCCTTTTATTTGGTAGGTAACATCGACGAAGCTACCGCGAAAGCTATGAACTTAGAAATGGAGAGCAAATTAAAGAAATGACCTTAAATCTTTGTGTACTGACTCCTAATCGAAGTGTTTGGAATTCAGAAGTAAACGGAATCATTTTACCTACTAATAATGGTCAAATTGGTGTATTACCAAATCATGCTCCTACTGCCACAGCGGTAGATATAGGGATTTTAAGAATACGCCTAAACGACCAATGGTTAACAATGGCTCTGATGGGCGGTTTTGCTAGAATAGGCAATAATGAGATCACTATTTTAGTAAATGATGCTGAGAGGGGTAGTGACATTGACCCACAAGAAGCTCAGCAAACTCTTGAAATAGCAGAAGCTAACTTGAAGAAGGCGGAAGGAAAACGACAAGTAATTGAAGCAAATCTAACTCTCAGACGAGCTAGAACACGAGTAGAAGCTAGCAATACGATTTCATAACCAATGAGTACGTCCAAATAATCATAATCAAAAGAAGTTCTGTTTATACACCCTTTATCTATAGAATCTATATATAGAAGATATCGTACATATCTTTCTTATTTTATTTGATTCAATCAACAAAATAAAATAGA